AACATACTTTTGTAATAAGAAAAGTATGAACAGAGAGGAAAAAATGAAAAAGAAAGTAAAGAATGTCTATTCCGACCCGTCTAAATGAATTTCATTTTTATGAGGTATGAATATCTATCTAATACATTATTCACGTGTCAGGAACCAGATTTGAACTGGTGACACGAGGATTTTCAGTCCTCTGCTCTACCAACTGAGCTATCCCGACCATTTTCCGTGCATCATCCTAGCAGAGTACTTGTATCTATGTCAATGAAAAGAACTAAAAAAGACAGTCTTAACAAATTGGGCCTAGCCCTCTTAATTTCTTAGATCTTCAAAAAAAAGACTTTCTTTGATTCCTTGAACATATATGTTCATTTGTGCAGGTATCGTATCTATACAAATGATATTTAATTGCAATTGGAAGAATATACGAAAATTTATATTCGGATCCATTTGTTAAAGAACAGAGTGAGGAAGTAAAATGGGCTTTTTACTGGGGATAGAGGGACTTGAACCCTCACGATTTTAAAATTCGACGGATTTTCCTCTTACTCTAAATTTCATTGTTGTTGGTATTTACATGTAAAATGGGACTCTCTCTTTATTCTCGTCCGATTAATCTTCAAAAGATCTATCAAACTCTGGAATGAATAATTTGATCACTGAATACACTTAATATTGGAATTCAATTATTTTTTAAACTTCAATGAGAATTGATTCACAATAACTCTTCAATTTTTCATAGTCTATCATTCTAATCAATATAGAATAGAAATAGGGGGTTTCTATAGAACCTTATCCTATACTCATACTAATACACTTATACTATTATACTAATAGTGGATAAGATAATAGTCAGATGTGATATAAATAAGAAATAAATGTGATTAATCATTTGCTATGTCAGTATCTAGACGTACGTATTAGATATATAAGATTATCCCTTCTGTCATTTCGATCTTTTCTTTTGATATAAGGATTTTGGCTACTAATCTAACGTAGTCAATTTCATTCGTTAGAACAGCTTCCATTGAGTCTCTGCACCTATCTCTTTTTATTCTCATTTTCCATTTTTTTTTTATAAAAAAAGATTTGGCTCAGGATTGCCCATTTTTAGTTCCAGGGTTTCTCTGAATTTGGAAGTTAACACTTAGCAGGTTTCCATACCAAGGCTCAATCCAATCAAGTCCGTAGCGTCTACCAATTTCGCCATATCCCCCCTTGCTTTGAAAAATAATCCAGTTGTAATTCTATCCAGTTCTTTCATTGATCTTGTCACTAAGGAATTTATTAGGTAATGATTCCTATATCAAAAAAGTGTATGCTGCTCTTTTATTTTTTTGCCCATCCCCTACTATCATTTCATCTCTATTGGATGAATCCTATTTGTTTCAATCCGAATGATTCTATCATTGATGTATCCGCAATTCAATATGGATAGATATATGTGGGATATATCTATGCCTTTCCTCATTCTCCATTTTTACAGTACTCTTTAAAATAGTGGAACGGTCAATATTCATTCTTTTTTTTTTTTTTTTATTTCATATATATGGAATTGAATTTCTATTTAAATATCTAATTTATCTAGATCTAAATAGTTTTGTTTTCTATTTTCTAAATAGAATCTCAAATATATAACATATTACTAATAACTAAGAATATAGAATAAATTTAAATAATCAAGAAATGAAAGAAAAAAATAAAAAGAATCACTAGGTAATAACTAAGATCCCAAGTTTACTGTATTCCTATACAGTATTGCTTTTATATCCGCCTGCTTAGCTCAGAGGTTAGAGCATCGCATTTGTAATGCGATGGTCATCGGTTCGATTCCGATAGCCGGCTCTTTTTCTTTCGATGATTGAAAATCTCTACTCTCACTTTCTCTAAATGTAGGGTCACCAATCTATTATGTCATGGTAACTTACAGCTATAGCTATGAATAAAAAGGTTGACTAGAAAAATTAGATCTCTACAGAAGAAATTGGAAAACGTAGTTTTTACTTTAATTTCCTATATATACAAAAAATACGAATATTGATAAAATTTCTTTTATTGAGTTTTGTTTTGCTGATCTTTTAGTTCAGTCTGAATTTAGATTTTTTTGTCAAATGAAAATGAATCAAAAAGGAGCCTTTATATGTCTCGTTACCGAGGACCTCGTTTCAAAAAAATACGCCGGCTGGGGGCTTTACCGGGACTAACTAGTAAAAGACCCAGATCTAGAAGTGATCTTCAAACCCAATTACGCTCTGGAAAAAAATCGCAATATCGTATTCGTTTAGAAGAGAAACAGAAATTGCGTTTTCATTATGGTCTGACAGAGCGACAATTACTGAAATATGTGCATATTGCTGGAAAAGCCAAAGGGTCAACAGGCCAGGTTTTACTACAACTACTTGAGATGCGTTTGGATAACATAATTTTTCGATTAGGTATGGCTTCGACCATTTCTGGAGCCAGACAATTAGTTAACCATAGACACATTTTAGTTAATGGTCGTATAGTGGAT